GTTCGCTCAAGAAAGACTCCATAAGATATTGATCGTAAATAAGAAGACTGTTTACGAAGAAACAGGAATAGATATTCGCATTCATATACATAAGAATTATGTAGGAACCAAAAGAATCTTTTATTTCTTTTTAAAAATACGTAAATGGATTTCTTTGAAGTAAAGAGACTATTCAAATTATGATATTCGTGGAAAAACAATCGCAATAAATGCAAAGAAGGAACATCTTTGATCCAACATTGAAGGATTTGAACCAAGATCTCCAGATGGATGGGATGGGGTATTAGTAGATCTGACACATAATTTAAATGCGATAATTTATCCTCTAAAAAGGGAAATATTGAATGAATAGATCGTAAATTCTGAGATCTTGGTATTCTTTTTTCTTCAAGGGAAGATACTAATTGCGACGAGAATGGAATTTCCAGAATGACTCCAAAACCTTCTGATACCATTTGAGAAGAAAAATGAGAAGAAAAAGAATTCTTGTGCCCCCAAAATCCATTTTGTTTAGAATAATTCACCGAAGAAATCAAAGATTTCTGTTGATACATTCGAATAATTAAACGTTTCACAAGTAATAAACTAGATTTACCGTCATAACCTAGAAATTCCACAGGTTCGTAAAAAATCAAACTATTTAAGCTATGATAATGAGCAAGTGAGTAAATATACTCCTGAAGGAGTAGCGGATATAGGAAGTTTTGTTGCCGAAATCTATCTTTTTTCAATCTAAATATCCTTGAATTTGTAATTCTGCTATTGAAATACATTTCTAATGTAACCAAAAAAGAGAGGCACTTCTTGTGTTATGAAACGATACATAGTGCAATATGGTCAGAACGGCGTATGCGATTATTATAATACTAATAATATATAATATATATAATATATATATATATATACTTATATATATATATAGACTTTTATACTGTACTTTGATGTAAAAAACATAATGAGAATTTAAGAAGTAAAAGATTATATAAAAGTCAGAACAAATAAAGAATATATACCCCGGAGACAGAGAGCCCAATCTACAGATCTTTTTCCTTTCCCTTTCTATCCAATTCGGTTTTCTTTTCCTTGGTAATATAACTAGAATAACAATAAGAAAAAGGGGTAAAAATCTTTTATTTTCGCAACCCAATCACTCTTTTGACTTTGGAAAAGATTCTTTTTTTATCACTATACTATTTCTTATACACATCCGTCTCCAATCCACAATAAAGAATAATTAGGATTCATAAAAAAAAAGAATCAATGGTCCACTCATAATTTACAAGAGAACCTTTTCCCACATCAGGCACTAATCTATTTTTAACGTATTATTAGTAATTCGATCGGGTAATCATTCAAATTAAGAAAGGAAGCTCGTTTCTTTTTTGTCTTACTCGAATTGGAGCCATAAGGCTCTATCCATTTATTCACTAGACCCGAAATACTTTACTGAACTTAAAAATTGTTATAAAAAGAAAAATTCTCGTTCTATTTCTATTATGAGTATTAGAAATCTTATTTTTCTATGATTATATTATTCTTTTTTCTATTCTGTTTACGACATGCTTTTTTTTCCATTCATTACCTTTCAGGATCAGTCGCGGTCTTATAAACTTTACCAATAGTCTAGACGAATTCCTTCATCCAAATGTGTAAAAGATCATAGTCGCAATTAAAAGCCGAGTACTCTACCGTTGAGTTAGCAACCCGGATCAATATGAGGTGTAGATATGATCGAAATAAAAAAAAATCCAGCAAACTCATCCATTTTCCTAATTTTACTAAAGTGAAGGAAAGATCCAATAGGGGAATGGGGATAAAAAGATCTATTTATATACGATCAAATTATATTTGTTTGAGACGCCATTGTCAATATGAATGGACTCTTTAGAAAACAAATTTCAAGAAATTCGTTATTCTTTATGTTGTATTAGCACAACATAAAGAATAACTAATAACTTTGAGCGGAAAAAAGAAGGAATTAAGGAAAAGGTAAAGATAGAAAAAATAGCGGATTTCTTTAATCAAAATAAAGAAAGGTACAATACAAATACAAGAAGAACCCCCCTTGTTGGGGGGTTCGACAAAAAGAAGCAAGAAAAAAATACGAATAAGAAAAAGAAGAATAAAATAAGAAGAAAAGAAGAAGAAGAAGAAGAAACTTTGAATAAAGAATTACACAAAGTTAGTTAACCTATCCTTTTTTTATTCACGATTCTTGTTTTTACTTTCTTTTTTATCAAAAGAAACTCGAAATTCTTTAAAGAATTCTGCCTTCCTTAAAATATCATAAACAGTTCCTGTGGGTTGAGCACCTTTTTCAAGGAAATCTAAAATAGCAGGAACATTTAAATAAGTTTGATTCTTTATCGGATCATAAAAACCCACTTTTCGAAGATCTCTTCCTTCTCTTCGGGATCGAACATCAATTGCAACGATTCGATAGATGGCTCATTGGGATAGATGTAAATAAAAAATACCCCCCTAGAAACGTATATGAGGTTTTCTCCTCATACGGCTCAAGAAAAAATGATTCTAATTTCTAGAATTTCTATTTCTATCTATATAGATAGGAATAGAAATGGATCCATAAAGAATTAGACTGTAATTTGAGCCTTTTTTCCTTCTTTACAGAAAAAGAAAATTCATTCGTACTCCTAACTCAAGTTGGGTAGTTTTGAAAGAGTTTGAAAGGAAATCCTTAGAATTTCTTGAGCTGTCTCTAACCTCTTTTTTTGTCTCCTTTCGGATCTATTTTTTTTAATCATTCTGATCCAATTGTTGAGACTAGTGAAAATAGTGTTTCCTTGTTCCGGAATTTGTTGTCTTTGCTTTGCGCTTTGTGAAATCATTAGGTTTAGACATTACTTCGGTGATCCTTACTCCTTTTCAAAAAGGCAGCAACATACCTTTTGTTTTTTCTATGGAAAAGGGAAAAAGAATACGAACGATTGATTCCTTTGTGATACACTCTTTATCGAAAGAGTTTGAAAATCTCAACAAATTTGATTTTTTTTTCATTTCAAAAAATTGTTCAAATTTGAACCTCTCCGTTTATCTATATTTCTATATTGATGATCTATTTACAAAGTTGGTATAACTTATTGATTGTCACTAACCCTAGATTATTCCCCCGATAAATGAATCAATCATTTTTTCTCGAGCTCCATCATATGCTATACCTTTCTATACCATTAGTATCTTTATTTAGCAACCCAAGACAAATTCAATTAGGTTCCTAGCAGAACAAACTATGTCGAGACAAGAGCATCTTCATTCGTATAGAAAATGGTGGATGTCAGAATCCACATCCAATCATGTCCTTCAAGTCGCACGTTGCTTTCTACCACATCGTTTCAAACGAAGTTTTACCATAACATCCCTATAATTTTGATTCTATTTTAAATTGGAACCGTATGCAATTGATTCAATATGGAATAATGAATAGTCATTGGTTAAACCGATACATAATAATCTACACTAAAAAATAAGTGTTTATCCGGAGATTTCACTTCAAATTAACCCATATTTTCTCATATGAAAAATATCACATGAAAAAAACAAATAAGTTTTAAGCAAACTTATTTACATCTTCAACAGATCTTTCGAGATTGTCCATCATAAAAGATCCTTCTTTTTCTTTTCAAAAAAAAAAAAGAAATTAGAAACCTCAAAAAAAGCCTTTGACTTTCATTTCATTCAAATGAAAAAGAAATCCCCATGAATGGATAAAAGTTTTTAGCCACTTTAACTAAATACTATACTAACTAATAACTATACTAAACTAAATATTTCATTTCACTATTCATAAATATTCAATTATAGAATAATAAGATAATCTTCTTAATAAGAATCTACAATATATATTCTTATGTAAGAATTATGTATTTATGTATTCAATTTATGTAGAAATATATTCTCATATGAATATTAATTCTGAAGTATGAATATTTTCTCATTCTTTTCTTTATGAAATATGATTTCATGATTATAATATTATTATTTACTTATTATTTACCATCTCCAATTGAATCTGATTTTCATTTCATTTAAAATAAGAGAGATAGTTTGAGAATAAAGTTTCTTTGTTTTCATTATTATGGAGTAAAAAAAGTCTCGTGTAAGGTAAGATCAAAGAGAAAATCAGAATCCGAGGATTCTGATCTTTTGGCATCCATCTCCATCTCCATCTCCATCATAGAAAACAAAGAATCGTTAACGAAAATAATCACGAATATTTAAGAATAAAATACTTTAGTAAAAAAAGAAAAAGATATGATTCTAAGAAGAAATCTTAGAATTGAGTGTATCCAACATGAAACATAAAATTGTTGAATTAAATTAATTTCAATTATAGAAGAATCCTTCGTTTCTGAAGCAAACGATCTGGGACGAAAGGATTCGAACCTCCGAGTAACGGGACCAAAACCCGTTGCCTTACCGCTTGGCCACGCCCCATTTTTATTTGATCTAAGAAAAACTAAGCTAAAGATTGGTTATTCGTCAATAACCAACCAAAAGAAATATAGGACATGTTGTCGCTGGGATTCACCACAATAGAATCAAAAAGATTAATTGATCATTACTTAGAATTCAATTAAGATATTGTATGAAAATAGAATTACTTGTATTCTTATTTGATTGGATAATGTAAGGAAGGATTCTTGATTGGGGAGAAGTCAAAGAAAAATCAGAATTTCTTTCTTTTATCTGCTTTTTTCTTTTAAAAAATTCATCAGAAAAACAACTCAATCCAATCTGATAATTTCTTATCATTTCAATTTCATTTTAATCTTTAAGAACAAGAAAAGAATATTTGTTATGTTTAATATCTTTAGTTTAATCTGTATCTGTCTTAATTCCACCCTTTATTCGAGTAGTTTTTTATTCGCCAAATTGCCCGAGGCTTATGCCTTTTTCAATCCAATCGTAGACGTTATGCCGATTATCCCTTTACTCTTTTTTCTCTTAGCCTTTGTTTGGCAAGCTGCTGTAAGTTTTCGATAAAAATGAAATCTCGATTCAATTCAGAATTTCTTCGATAAAAAAAAAGATGAGATTTTGATTCTTAAAATCAATAAGATCATAAATAAGATTCAGATAAGTATGAAAATTAGGAACCCTCGATTCAAAAAGCGAGATTCTGATATTTTATATTGTATATTATATTGATATTGAATAAGGGTGAATTAAGGGAAGGGGCGATGATCTTTAATTAGCTAATCAACTTATTTCTTCTTTTGTTCTGACCTTTCCTTTATAAGATTCCATACAATATCTAATTATAGATATGGATATGGCAAGAAATCTTTGGTAATGAAAAAAATACGAATCTTATTACATTAGAATATTACATTAGAAAGAAATTCGTAAAAAGAAATTGAAAAAAAAAACTTCCTTCTTTTTTCATCTTTAGAGCGTCATATCAAAATAGTGTATAGTGTGTGTCGTAAAATAGGTGATCTATTTCCTTAAAAAAAAAGATCTTATCTTGGAGATTTGTAATGCTTACTCTTAAACTATTCGTTTACACAGTAGTAATATTCTTTGTTTCTCTCTTCATCTTCGGATTCTTATCTAATGATCCGGGGCGTAATCCCGGGCGTGAAGAATAAAAAAAGAGATGAGATTCGTTTCTACTTTTTTTCATAGGTATTTCATAGGTCAATGTAGAAATGAATGGAATAGATGCTAGATAAAGATAAAAGATTAATAAAAGAAAACAATCGAAATTTCTTCCGATTCTAAAATCTCAAGTTATCAAGGGGGTCGGAGAGAGAGGGATTCGAACCCTCGGTACGAATAATTCGTACAACGGATTAGCAATCCGACGCTTTAGTCCACTCAGCCATCTCTCCCCATTCCAAATTGGAAATTTCTCATGTGATTTCACACGTGAAGTGAAGATTTAGAACAAGTTTTATTTTCTTCAAAACAGATTTCTCCAATAGAAAGAATACCTTACTTCTTTTCTTTTGTACAAAAGGTTCATTTCCCCGGCCTGGTTAAGTATAAGTACTGGCCGGGCCAGTACTTCTTTATTCTTAGAAATTAGATAAGATTCTAATAGATAGATTATCTTAGAAATTCTTTAAGAAATTATCTATATCTATATTCATATAGAATATTCTCTAATTCTATATATGATATATTGAAATATGAAATTGAAATCTAAAATGTTAGAGATTCTATATCTATTCTTAGTATCTTCTAAGTAATTCTAGTAAATTAGAGTCTAAATTAGAATATTTAGTCTTTCTAGTAAAAGTGTTCTGTTCTACTAATATCTAGTAATAGTATTAGAGTATAATAGTAATGTAATATAGTACTAATACATACTTTTCGTCTTTATTTTATTATTCTTAAGTATAAGATTCAGAAATTCATTAATGAAAAACGAATTTCATTCTAAATGAAAGTTGAAGTTCAGTATTCTATTCATCTTAATAATTCTAATTAACTTAAGAAATCTTAATAAGAAGTGAATTATTAATAAAGAAAAGAAATAGATCTTAGCAATCTTCTAATTATAAGAGAAAGAATCTCAAATAGAAAACACATATTTCTAATATTTTAAATCTTTTACTTGTTCAAAGCAAAGGACAAGCTTGAAAGTTTGAGGCCCTATTTACCCGAATTCAGAAAATCTGGCGGTTCAAGTGAAGGGAGGTTTCAAAAAAAGAATACTTAAAACTTTAGTACACTATTTAAATTCTTTAAATTTGACTAAACTTTTTGCTATTCACCTATTCTTTTTTTTTAATCCCGCGCCGCAGCAGAACAAAATACGTGTTAATGCTGGAATTTTCATGATTCTGATGCTATCTTGACTACGTCTGATTACTTTGTTGGACAAAAAGTCCATTCATATCCAATAATGAATATGTAGCGGGTATAGTTTAGTGGTAAAAGTGTGATTCGTTCTATTAACAACTTAAATAGTTAAGGGGTCTTTCCGTTTTTTTTTCATATTCCGATCAAAAACTTTATTTCTTAAAAAGATTTAATCCTTTTTCCCTCAATAGGACATTTGAGGAAAGAATATACATTCTCACGATTTCTATCCAAAAGACAATCAGAATCTTAATAAAAAATTTGGATTATGGAGTCGAGAAGCATAATTTTTTTGATTGGTTGAATTTTTCCAATTGAATGAGTATGAATAAAGGATCTATGGATGATAGTACAAAACTTTCAATCGTAACTAAATCTTCAATTTTTGCGCTGAAAAAGGGGGATATTGAAGCCAAATAGCTAGAAAATGAGGGTTTTGGTTTACTAGAACCCTCGGCTTCTTGTTTCAGCTCGGTAGAAACAAAATTATTTTCCTTAGGATCCCACGAGTAGAAAAGAAATAGGGAACGAAGTAACTAGACTAGAGACTAGAAAGATTTGATAGAATCCCCCTCTTCTAGAGGGATCATCTAAAAAGCAAATAGCTTTAGATGCATTCGTAAAAAAAGCTGACATAGATGTTATGGATCTCATTTTTTCTCTGATGAG